CTGTGGTGAAACAAAATATCTCTCATTTTACCCTCGAATAGATTGTTTTTTTCCGTTTCCATTTCAAAAGGGCTCCTCTTATGTTGTTTTGAAGGGGGCACTAATCCTTTCAATCCGGTACCAGCGGGTATCATACCTCCCAAAACAACGTTCTCTTTCAGGCCTTTCAACCAATCAATTCGACCCCGGAGAGCTGCTTTTGCTAAAACTCGAGCAGTTTCTTGAAAACTCGCCTCAGATATGAAACTTTGAGTATTGAGAGATGCTCTTGTTATTCCCAATAAGAGGGCTCGGTAACAAACTGCTTCTTCCAACACGCGCCCCGTCCGTTCCGCGCGCAACAACCCAATCAGTTCTCCCGGCGAAAAAACATTAGACATTCCATCTTCTGAAACCAGCACCCTTGATGTTATTTGACGTACAATAATTTCTATATGCCTATTATGAATCTGCACCCCCTGGGATCGATAAACCTTTTGGATCTTATTAACCAAAGAGATGCGACTTTGCACTATAGTTAGCTCAGCACCAATCAAGAATGCCCACGGCATTCCAAGAATTCTTGTTATACGTTCGTTCCAACCCCCAATCCTCTTTTCTAGATTCATCGATATTGAATCAATCGAACGCACTTCTAACACCTGTTCTACTTTTGGAAGACCCTGGGTTATATCACCCGATCTCGATTTTTCATATATAAATGTAATTAAAGTATCTCCTTCGTACAGGATTTGGCCATAATGGCCATGAACAGTTGCTCCTGGAGTGGCCAAATAGGGCTTAGCAGATCGTATTACTGCAGAGTCAACTTGAACAAGTATAACTTGACCCGACTTTAGGTGTGGTGCGTTTTTGGCTATACATATATTTTCACAAATAAACTGCCCAAGACTCATTATTGTAGATGTTTCTTGACAATAATTGGCATGGAGAAAATACCAATTCAAATTGAAAAAAATGTTACTGCACGGGCCGGGGTTATAAATTTTCTCATTTTCATCGATTAAATAATATTTAAATTGAAATACTTGAAAAGTCTGTTTTAAATTGTCAAGTTGTAAATAGTTATTTACCAAGATCTGATTATGAGTTATTAAATGGTAAAATGAATAAACATTCATAATTCGAAAGGCTGTTCCTAAAGGCCCCAGCGAATTCTTAATTGGAATTACAGGATCTTTTGTAATTTTAATTGATTCTTTTATCACATTGTGATATTTTACATCGTTGAATGGACCCAGTCGAAAACAATTGGAAGATGACAAAATTATTAACGATTGGAATCCCATATTTCTATTCAACATCAACAACGTATAAATAGTTCTTTGATTTTGATTAAGGGATTGTTGAATCCTTGCCTTGGAATAAAGGGAAGAAAACGGATTGATATTGGTGCAATCTGATCCATTATCCGAGAGCAATCCTGAGCCCGAGGGATCATTCCTTTTTCCGATATACGAAATAGTAGATTTCAGCAAGTCGATTCTTAGGAAATGTCGAATCAAACCATTTGCCCTTATTTCAACAAAGGAAGCACGGGCTTCTTGACTAGAAAAACTTTTTTTTTCTTGGTCCCAATTCAATACTAAACAAGTCCGAACTAATTGAATATTTGTATCAGAAATTCCTCGAATTGGTTTACCATTTCCATAAAGGATATAATTGACAACTCGAAGTTTCACATTATCCCTTTCCTGCAACGGATCCGGGGGGAAAAGCGTCCCTAAAGTTATACCGTCCGTTATTTCATATGTGACGACAGGACGAACCAAAACAAAATACTTTTTCTTACTAGGCGTGATCCGTTGAACATAGATCCAAGTTTTACCCCTTTTGGATTCCTTGGAATTTTGTTTTCCTGTTCCTGGTGGTATCAAAACGCCGCTATGGCGGGATATCTTATCTGTCTCTCCAGGAAAATAGATATCTCCAGAAAAGATTTTTAGTTCAATTCTTTTTTTTTTTCTCTCCACTCTGACCAACCCGGCCGCCTGGCTTCTTATATTTAAAGTAATTTGTGTATCTACCCCAATGATACTATTGTTCCGTACCATTATGGAAGAAGATCCGGGTAATATATGCACTTCCTCGGGAATCAAAAAAAACCGATCTACTCTCTCTACTTTCATTTGGTATTTTGGCCTAAATTCCTTGCCTCCTTGATACTCAATCAAATCCTCTTTTTTGGCGATTGAATGCATTTCGAGAGTCCCGTATTTAGTAATACCCGAACGCTTTCTTCTGTATCGAGGATCGTCCAAATAAGCAAGAATACTATTTCTACGCAAAATGCCATTGATGGGGATTTCAATCGAGATATCTGAAGGAGGCGTTAGTTCGTTCTCGCGTTCTTGAATCGATTGGAGTGGAATGATGAATCTATTTCTTCGTCTCTTTGAGAATAAATCAGAATTCTGGTGGAGAATGGTTGGATCTACGAGATTACAACGACCAGTACATATAATTCGACTAAGGTCTGAATAATCAGGAATCCTATATT